ACCATCGAAGTAACCCCACCCCCAACGGTCCAAAGAGTCAAATCTTTGTAAGATCCTGAACCATTCATAAACATCACAGCAAATATGATTAAAACATTTATAGCTCCTACGTAAATAAGGAGCTGTGCGGCAGCTACAAAATGGGAATTTGATGAAATATAGAATAAAGATATACAAACAAGAACTAATCCCAATGAAAATGCAGAATAAATTGGATTGGTAAGTAATACCACCCCCAGACCTCCTAATATAAGACCCAATCCCAGAAACACTAAAAGAAAATCATGTATTGGTCCAGGTAAATCCATTATATATGTAAAATAATAAATAAATCAAAAATCTTTCATGACCTTATTGACTTGACCAGGAAAATTACCCTATTTTTTTTTGATGATACGTTTTTATGAATTTAATTCTAAATGCTAAATGGGAGTTCAAACAAGCTATATATGTCAAAATGATTACGAATATATAACTAGATCTTTAATTCAAATGAAGCCTGGTTTCTTGCTAATCAATCAATAGTCGGTATTTATATTGTTATTGTATAATTAATTATTGACTAAAGAAAACTCATTTTTTTGGATCTAAAAAAATGGAACCTTAGTAATTTTGAATTGTTCTTGAATCATGAGGTTTATTCATTTTTTATTTGCGGCGAATTCAAAATTGTTCGAATTGTGTAATCGTCAATTACTGACATTGGTAAACGACCCAAAGCTATTTGATTATAATTCAATTCATGACGATCATAAGTTGAAAGCTCATATTCTTCGGTCATTGATAAACAATTTGTTGGGCAATACTCAACACAATTACCACAAAAGATACAGATTCCGAAATCAATACTGTAATTAAGCAATTGTTTCTTTCGAATATCCGTTTCTAATTTCCAATCAACAACAGGTAAATCTATAGGACATACACGAACACATACTTCACAAGCAATGCATTTATCAAATTCAAAGTGAATTCGACCGCGGCAACGCTCCGATGTGATCAATTTTTCATACGGATATTGAATAGTTACAGGTAAACGATTTGTGTGGGATAAAGTAATCATGAAACTTTGACCAATGTACCTTGCAGCTCGTACTGTTTGTTGACCATAATTCATGAACCCGGTTACCATAGGGAACATATCGTGAATATCTATGAGTAATTTTGTTTCTTTCTCTTGTTTGATATAAGTCGTGAATAAAAAATAGTTTATTTACAGTGAAAGGAGTTGGGAAGAAGTTGTTAATAATAGATTACCTAGAGAAATAGGTAAAAGAAATTTCCATCCAAGATTTAATAATTGGTCCATTCTTAGCCTAGGTAAAGTCCATCTTGTTGTTATAGGAATGAACAAAAACAAATATGTTTTCACTAATGTAATAAAAAGACCAAGTATCGTTCCAAAAACTCCACTCGCTTTATTTATTTCAAAAAGTTGAGGAATAAATATGTACGGAATAGATAGATTCCACCCACCCAAATAAAGAACTGTTACAAAGAATGAAGAAACTAGTAGATTTAAATAGGAAGCAACATAAAATAAACCAAATTTTATACCTGAATATTCGGTTTGATAACCTGCTACTAACTCTTCCTCTGCTTCTGGTAAATCAAAAGGTAATCTCTCACATTCTGCTAGGGAGGAAATTAGAAAAATGATAAACCCTATAGGTTGACGCCACAAATTCCACCCCCAAAAACCATATTTTGACTGTGCCTCAATTATATCAACTGTACTTGAACTGTTAGATAATCATAGTCGGTGATAACATCACTGTTCCCATCGCTATTACAGAACCGTACGTGAGATTTTCACCTCATACGGCTCCTCGAGAACCACAAATAAATCTAAGGACCGGATCCGCATTCTTTATCTTAATATGTTCTAGATAGAGTACAAATCTATTGAAAGGTCCCGAATTAGACCAATGGAATTCTGTCTACTATAATACTAATTAAGTACTTCTGAATTGATCTCATCCTTTATTTGATCACTTTATTTAATAAGAATTTTTTTTTTTCGTTCCTACTCGGCTTTCTCAAAAAGGTATTGAAAAAAAGTAAAGGATTATTTCGTTCCTAATAGTCATTTCTTTAATTGGTGGATAGGAGCATACTCTGGATCGGAATCATGGGGAGTACTACCTGATCATTTCTACCAACTTAAAGCCCCAATTAGTATTCCCTTTATGCAGAAAAAAATGCCCCTTTGGGTAATTTACATAATCTCTATTACTAATCCTTTGTGTAATTTTGGTGTTTCTAACCATCCACTTATTTTTGCGGAATCACCCATTATGGTAATACATATATGTAAATACATACAAACGATAGTGAAAACTCCATATAGTTAATCTTTTGAACCCGCTTCAAGCTATGATATGATGTCCAATCAACCAATCTTGGGGTAAACAGTCTTTACTGCTTATATTTATTTTTGCTTAATCCTGGTACATAGGAAATGAGACTCGATCTTTTTACTGCGAACTTCTAAGCTGTTTTCTTTCACTCATATAACTATCTGATTTAGTTCGTCAACCAAAATGATAAACAAATAAATGAAGATATCTATTCAAACCTTTTCTAGAAATAAAGTAAAAAGAAATAGAAAAAGTTTATGTCTCAACGAATCGCACGTAGAGATATTGATAATACACATAGAGTTAATGGTATTTCATAACTAATTGATTGAGCAGCAGCTCGTAAACCACCCAAAAAAGAATATTTATTATTTGATCCATATCCTGACATAAGTAGTCCAATGGGAGCAATACTTGAAATAGCGATCCATAAAAAAACACCAATATTGAGATCGGCTAGCACAAGGTGATAGCCAAAAGGAATTACCGAATAACTTAGTAGAATTGATATGACCGCTATGGATGGTCCGATACTGAATAAACTGATATCTCCTCTAGATGGAATAATATTTTCTTTTAAAAGTAGTTTTGTCCCATCTGCTAGCGCTTGGAGAATTCCAAAAGGGCCGGCGTATTCAGGTCCAATACGTTGTTGTATCCCTGCGGATATTTCTCTTTCTAACCATACAATTATTAGTACACTTATTGTAATTCCCAATACAAGAGTCAAGATAGGGATAAGCATCCATATAATCCCATAGACCTCCTTTAAGAAGTATTCCAATTTTGAAAACGAATTGATATCTTGTACTTCTGTTGTATCAATTATCATTTCAACGATCAACTTCTCCCATAATGATATCTATACTACCTAGTATCGTCATAATATCAGCCAATTTTATTCTTTTAACTAACTGAGGAAGAATTTGCAAATTGATAAAACCGGGTGGTCGGATTTTCCATCGCCAAGGAAAAACATTTTGATCTCCTATCAAAAAAATTCCCAACTCGCCCTTTGGTGCTTCTACTCTCACATAAAGTTCCTGTTTCGATAATTCAAAAGTGGGCGAAGGTTTTTTACTAATGAATCTATATTCAAAATCATTCCATTCAGGATCGCTTACTCTATCAAAGCATCGGATTTCTAAATTCTCATAGGGCCCTCCTGGAATTCCTTCCAGAGCTTGTTGAATAATTTTTATAGATTCCGTCATTTCACTGATTCGTACTAAATAACGAGCTAATGAATCTCCTTCTTTTTGCCATTTAATTTCCCAATCAAATTCGCCATAACACTCATAATGATCAATTTTACGAAGATCCCATTGTATTCCGGAAGCTCGTAGCATTGGTCCTGATAAACCCCAATTTATTGCTTCCTCTCCATTAATAATGCCCACTCCCTCAATTCGTTCTAAAAAAATAGGATTTCGTGTAATAAGTTTTTGATATTCAGAAATCGCTGTTAAAAAATAATCACAGAAATCCAAACATTTATCTATCCAGCCATGAGGTAGATCAACAGCCACTCCTCCGATACGAAAATAATTATGCATCATTCTCATACCAGTGGAAGCTTCGAATAAATCATATACTAATTCTCTTTCTTTAAAAATATAGAAGAAAGGGGTTTGTGCACCAATATCTGCCATAAAGGGACCAAGCCATAATAAATGAGAAGCTATACGACTCAACTCCAACATAATTACTCTGATATAGCTGGCTCTCTTCGGTACTTGAATATTTCCTAATTGCTCTGGTGCATTTACGGTTATTGCTTCTGTGAACATAGTAGCTAAATAATCCCAACGTGTTACATAAGGCAGATACTGTATAATTGTTCGGTTTTCTGCAATTTTTTCCATCCCTCTGTGTAAATAACCCAATATTGGTTCACAGTCAATAACATTTTCACCATCTAGAGTAATGATGAGCCGAAGAACCCCATGCATGGATGGGTGATGAGGACCCATATTTACTATCATGAGGTCTTTTCTGGTAGCTGGTACATTCATAGGTTTTTCCCCGATTCATTCTTCCATGAATTACTGAAAACAAAAATAAATTTATCAAAATTCAAGATATAATAAATCAAATAATTTAAGGTTCTTCAAATTAGTGAGTTTTTAGTTCCCGAATATCCAACCGACCAATTAATTCTTTATAACGTACTCTATTTTTCTTTAAAAAATAAGCCAGTAATCGTTGACGTTTTCCCAGAATTTTACGTAGACCTCGCTGAGATAAATAGTCTTTTCTGTGCAATTCTAAGTGTGAAGTAAGTCTTCGTATCTTATTGGTGAAATTGAAGACTTGAAATTCAACAGACCCCTGGTTTTTTTCTTTTTCTTCTTGCAAAAAAACTGAACTGAATACATTTTTTACCATAAAATGGAAAATTCTCCCCCTTTTTTATTTTCTTGTTGAAAGATCTAAATTTTACCGATCAGAAATAAAAAATTATAATAATGCCAACCACTTTAATTGGGTATACTTAATTAAATTATAGATATAGACTCCTAATTTTATTAAATCGTTTTTTTATCAAATAAAATGAGTCAATGATCAATCTAATTTTCAATTTAAGTAGAAATATAAAAGAAAAGGACGGTACTTATAAAAGATAATAAGTTTTTCAGCTGAAATTAAAATAAAAGGATTCCGTTGAGTTATTGATAGATCTAATTGATACGTCAACGTCATTGAATTAGTATAGAATGAAATGTAAGATAGCACATGTGTATATGTGTGTATATGCGGTTGCTTTCATATATCAGATATGCTACAGGATACATAGATAAAATCTATCATCCTTCTTCATTGTGGATACATATTTATCCTTACCATATTGAAATGGCTGCCATTAGTGGTATCAAACCAATAGCGATTCATACAAGCTAAATCTTCTAATTGATAAGTCGGCCAAAGAAATAATTTTATTAATTTGTTTTTCGCTATCTCAAGATTTGTGCTTTTATCCAAAAATTGATCGCAGTTTTTTACGTTTTTCCCATCGCAAAATGCTGTATTTCTATCGCGACCGTTCCCATTTTGGGAATCCAAACAAATTAGAATTCTAAACTCTCTACGACGTCTAAGTGATAAAATATTTTCAGGAACGGGCAAAACATAATGATTTTTGTTTTGATTTTCAGTTATTTTTTGATGTCTTGCAATGGGTTTATCAACATATCTTTTTTCTTGGTTTCCTTGATTAGCTTTGTCCTTACTCTTATGAACGAATGAAATACTTATGGTTTGATACATAAGAAATTTTCTATCCCTTGTAACAGACAGACGCACCGGTTCAATAATAAATAGACTCTTTCTCATTAATTCTGTAAGAGTTAAATCTTTCTGAATCAGCATTATATCCAGACTCATTTCTCCCCGTTGAATAGAGGATATAGCAATTTCTCTTGGGTTTATCAATCTAAGCAGGAAACAATATACCTTGATATTATTGAGCATTCTTTGATTTAAAGAATCATCCCATCTCAATTGAAAAAGCAAATATCTTTTAAGAAATAAATGGAGTTCGGCTTCTGTATTGCTTTGGTATTCTTTTTTCTTTCTACGTTTTTTTATATCTGATCCCACCCCATAATTTTCTTCAAGATCTTCTTCTTGAACTGATCCGCGATTCCTTCGGTTTTGTGCATCTGATCTAGGATTCCCTCGAGTTGGAGATTCTTTTTCTTTTTTCTTTTTATTTTCTAATTCAAGATAGTTTATTTTATTCGATGAAAGATCCTTTTTTGGATTTTCATTGATATTTTTAGTTGCACTAATATTTTCATCTCCATTAAAATTTAAAAGAAGTAATTGGATGGGTATGAACCAGGGTTTCATTTTATATGAATTATAAAAGAGTGCAAATTCGGGGAAGAACCAAAGTTTAAGATTCGATATGGGACGATTTCGTATTTGTTCATTCATTCCCATCCAATCAAACCTTTTTTGATTGGAAGGCTTTATTTGTTGATGAATCATCAGACCTTTCTTCTCTATTTCTTTGCCATTAATAGTCTTAGTCTTTTTATGACTGTTGGTATTGATCCAGGTCTCAATATCGACCGTATTTCTAAGACACAAATGGATCATTTTCCAATCCCCATATTTTCTATCTGGATTTTTATCCATATCCACAATACCATTTTTTCCGAGATAATTATTGCTAAGAATATCTCCTATTCCATCAAATAATTTGTATTTCCGTGTGTTGTAATTACAAGAAATCCCTCGGTTATTGTTTACTTGTAATGGTGATACATAAATAGATGAGTTCTTCGTATCTTCATAAGATATAGATTGATATGATAAAAGATCATATCCATAGTCTTTTTGATTTGGTAATTTATAATAATTTTCTTTTTTATAATAAATTACTTGGTCTTTTTTATAAGAATCCCGTTTGTTTAAATCTTTATTTTTGGCCATCCAACCTTGATTAACTCTATTTCGCCATTTTCCTGGCACTAATTTAGACCATCCAATCTTAGATAAATTATATTGATAATGACCCCTTAACCGTGTTTTCCATTGATTTATTCCAAAATTTCGAATTTTTTTATTTTGGAATTCGGAATGCAATATTCCTTGGGCTCCAAAATAATCTTTTATTTCGTTTGTAAGAAAAAGGGATGTTCCATTATATTGAAGGACAAATCGTAACTTATCCAAGTTATTAACTTGGATTTGTGATAATTTGTAAAAGACATATGCTTGTGACAACGAGGATAAGTTCTGTGAATTCTTACTAAGATTAGAAAGGGACTTTCTAAAGTTAATTGTATTTTGATTTGTTTTATCAATACCTTCTTGATTGGCTTTAATATTGAAAATGTATTTACCCATATATTTTTTTTTTGATTCAAGAAAAAGTGGTGTATTGATCTGAAGAATATTAATAATAAATAAGAAGATATATATATATATCTTTTTAAAGAAAAATTTTATAAAAAAAATGGATTTACGGATTAATCGAATATTTCTTCTTTTAAACATCGGCCCGAAAGTTTTTGGAGATTCAAATCTTTCAGCATCATTACCTTTTTTGTTTTTTTTGTCTTTTAGAATTTTTCCTATTTGAGTTCTGATTCGATTTGCTCTATCAGTTAGATCTTTTATTTTTTTTTTTTTTAGTGAATAATTTGTCCAATCGAAAGATTTAATTTGACTGGACGATTCATAAATCATATTATTACTGATTCTCGAATCTTTGTCTTTTTTAGTTTCATTCGATCCAGATACTTCTTTCAACCCCAAAAATAGAGTTGGATTTATTTTTAATAGTTCTTTTATTAGTCTTTGTATAAAGATAATGTTTTTTATAATCCATGTCTTTATTTCTTTTGAGATTATTAGAACAAAATTTGTTCTTTCTATTAGAACGATAAAACAATTCGTTTTCCATTTCAGAAATTTTGTTCTTAGTTTTTTAAAAATGGAGTCAAAAAACGAAGATCTTTTTTGTGGAGAACCAAAAGGTAGTTCAGTTTCCATTCCAAAAATTGTTAAAAAACAAAAATCATCGTTTTTTTTATCTTTCTTTTTTATTAGATAAGGGGAGGCTAGTTTAGATCTGTGCCAAGGTTTCAAACGGAAAGGAAATAATATTTTTATTTGAATACCGTCTATTAACCAGTTTTTTGGAAATTCTGTTTCTGATAATTGAACACCATTATAGGTGCATTTAACATGCATTTCCCTCTTCCAACCCTTGAAATCCTCGGACCACTCGGGAAATTGAAATAATAGCATACGACCCATATTTTTAGCTATTATCAATGACGGTAATATAATATATCTTCTAAGAATTGATTGTGTTACTAAGATTGAACCTCTTATTATTTGAGCAAATATAATGCTATCCCAGGCTTCTGCTATTTCTATTCGTGCTTGATCTTCTAATCTGTCCGTCGCTCTTTTGTCCGCTTCTTTTTTCTCTTGTTCGTTTGTATCTTCTTCCACACAATCCAAAATTTTGAATTCTGTGTTTTTACCCATTTTATTTATAAAAATTAATTTAATAAGTTCGGAGATATCAAACAAAAAAAGAGGGGTATTGCCTATTCTGTCAAAAAAAAACGGGGAATGTACATTTGCTTGAAACAATTCAAAAATAGTTATTTTACGTCTTTGAGCGCGCATAGATCCTTTTATTATGTCTCGACGAAAATCCGATTGTTGAGAATAATCTATTAAAGCGACTTCGTCTGTTTGATCAGAATTATTAGTATCTAGGGTAGTAGTATAAGTATCGGGATTCTGCTGATTATCAGTAAAAATGACTACACGTTTAGCTTTTCTTGAACGAATCTGATGATCCTCCTCCGCGTCTTTTTCATTTTGTCTCTCTTGTTGTTCTAACTCGTCAATTAATTTGTATGACCATCGAGGTATTTTTTTACTGATTTCTTTTATTTCTATTTCAAGATCTTTGTTTCTAATTTTGTGCTCGTTGGTATCAGTTATAACTGCATTGAATAACAATTTTGCTTGTGAATAATTATTTTTTTTTTCTTGTTCGGAAAGTAAAGAAAGTCCTTTCAATATTTTTATTGAGCATATTGATTTTCGATCAAATGCAGCTATTCTTTTCTCAAATTCTCGATAACTAGTAGCAATAAGGATCTCGTGGATCTTATTTATCCAAAGAGTTTCGATGGAATTTCCGATGGGAATTAGATTTATGATTGAAGGGGAAAAAACAAAATGGATTATTCCACGATAAGGCCCGTTCGAGAAAGGATCATACTTTTTAGGCAAGTATTCTTTTTTAGTTTCATCATTACACAATCTAGTTTTTTTTTCGAGTACTACATCCAGAAGAAGAGATCCCTTATCTATAGCCTCTATTCGATTTATAAACTCGTTGCTGAGCTTGTTTTCGTTTTGTTCATTCGTATAAACCCACTGATTATCTAGTTCATAAGAGGAAGGGTTTTCGGTTGTGTACAAAGCCATCTTTCTTTGTATCATTTCCAAAAAAGTTGATAAACTCGGTGTATACATAAAAGAGATTTTTTGTTTTCCATCACTTCGACATGTGTAAAAAAAATATTGTGACATTTCATTTCTTACAGCATTTTCAAATCGCTCATTTTTTATATACCGCAATGGCAATGGACGAGTCCATCGTTTATAGTCGAAAAGACCGATCACAAGAAGTTTTTCAAACCAGAAGAAAGGATCTTCTTTGTTTTTAAGGATTTCTAACTTCGAATTTTCGTGATTCCCATCCAGATCAGAAGTTTCATAAACTCGGCTATTTTTATAGAATGTCTCTTTAAAGTGAAAGTGGAATTCATCCTTTGTTTTTTCCGTTCCATTCACTCGGATCTCTTCTGTTTCATCGATTTTGTCTGGATCCTCCTTTTCTTCCGAAAAAAGGGAAGGAGAAGGATCTTCTTCGGTGGATCCCTCTTGTTCCTCTTTAGTCCCCTTCGTTTTGGAAGTTGGTTCTATTTCTACATCTGTTTCTTCCTCGCTTTCCCCCCTTTCTTCCGTTTCTGAGGTTTCTTTCAGTTTCTTAGTAACGCTGGGTGACGGTATTCTGCCTAAATAGTAGACACAGGTAATAAATAAGAGAATACTAAAGATTCGAGCCATAGAATTTCTCACTTCTGACACAAGGT